AACAAAAAAAGTACAACATGAATAATGAATTATTAAGTCGAATAAAAGTTCTAGAAAAAGAAAAGAGATCTCTTGTTATAGATATGCTCGAAAAAAGGACCAGATTGTACAATGATGAAAATGAACAAAAATGCTTGCACAAAACATATGATCCTCTTTTGAATGGACCATATCGCGGAACAATAAAAAAATTATATTCAAAGAATGATTTAATCAGCAATAGAAATAGAACAACGGAAGATGCCATAGAAACGTTTTGGATAAATAAGATTCATGATATACTTTATATATATAATGATTCCCGAAAATTTGAACACCAAAAAAATTTACTTGATGGGGAATCGGTATTGAATTTTATTGGAAATTCTTTATCCTCAATATCAATAGGGAAATTTTCTTTTGAATCCACACATAGTTCTAATTTGAAAAAATTTTCTTTGTTGTCTTTATTAGCAGAACAAAAAACGATTGATTTAGAAAGTCAAGCAAAAGCTTTAAAATTTCGAATTGATGGAATTACAACTGATCTCAATGATGAAACGACAATTAGAAATAAATCTATTGGAATAGAAGAAATTTTGAAAAAGGTTCCTCGATGGTCATATAAATTGACCAATGGTTTAGAAGAAGAGGACGAAAATGAAGAAGAATCAACCGAAGATCCCGGGCTTCGTTCAAGAAAAGCCAAACGTGTGGTAATTTATACTGATAACGACCAAAATACCAATTCTATTACTACTAATAATAGTATTAGTAATAATGATGAAGTGGAAGAAGTAGCTTTGATACGTTACTCACAACAATCTGATTTTCGTCGGGATATAATCAAAGGATCCATGCGTGCTCAAAGACGTAAAACAGTTACTTGGGAAATGTTTCAAGCAAATATGCATTCTGCACTTTTTTTGGATCGAATAGACAAAACATTTTTTTTCTCTTTTTTTGATATATCTGAAATGAGAAATAGAATTTTTAGGAATTGGCTGAGAAGAGAACCAGAATTGAGAATTTCCGAATGTGAAGAAGAGACAAAAGAAAAAGGGAAAAAATACAAGGAAAAGAAAGAGGAAAATAAACGGATACGGATAGCAATATCCGAAACTTGGGATACCATTATATTTGCTCAAGCAATAAGGGGTTCCATGTTAATAACGCAATCTTTTCTTAGAAAATACATTATATTGCCCTCATTGATAATAGCTAAAAATATCGGTCGTATATTATTATTCCAATTCCCCGAGTGGGACGAGGATTTGAAAGAATGGAATAGGGAAATGCATGTTAAATGCACCTATAATGGTGTTCAATTATCAGAAACAGAATTTCCAAAGGATTGGTTAACAGACGGTATTCAGATAAAGATTCTATTTCCTTTCTGTCTGAAACCTTGGCGAAAGCCTAAGGTACGATCTAGTCTAACGAAAAAAAAAAGAAAAAAAGAAAATTTTTGTTTTTTAACAATCTGGGGAATGGAAGCAGAGCTTCCCTTCGGTTCTCCCCGAAAACAATCTCCTTTTTTTGAACCTATTTATAAGGAACTCGAAAAAAAAATTCGAAAAGTAAAAAAGAAATTTTTTCGAGTTTTAAGAGTTTTCAAAGAAAGAAAAAAATGGTTTCTGAAAGTTAGGAAAGAAAGAACGGGATGGATCCTCCCAATAGTTCTAATTCGAAAACAAATAATGAAAGAATTTGAAAAAGTAAACCCAATTTTCTTATTTAAATTGAGTAAAGTGAAAGTATATGAACCACATGAAAAGAAAAAAAATGACAAAACTCCTAATAAGATTACTCGTGAATCGAGTATTCAAATTCAATCTATGAATTGGACAAGTTATTCACTCATAGAAAAAAAAATGAAAGATCTTGCCGATAGGACACTCACAACAAGGAATCAAATAGAACAAATCACAAAAGACAATAAAAAAATAGCTATAATTTGTGATGGTAAAAGATTGGAATCGTGTAAAAATATTTTTCAGATACTCAAAAGACAATACATTCGATTATTACGTAAATCAGATTATTTTATGAAATCTTTCATCGAAAAAATATACATAAATATCTTCCATATTTTCAGTATCAATATACAACTTTTCTTTGAATCAAAAAAAAAAAATTTGAATAAATCTACCATTTACAACGATGAAACAAATCAAAATACAATGAACTTTATTTCGACTCTAAAAAAGTCCTTTTCTAATAGTATTAATAGTACTACTCTTATTACTGAAATTAGTAATAATTCAAATATTTATTACAACTTATCCTCCTTGTCTCAAGCATATGTATTTTACATATTATCGCAAACTCAATTATTTAACAAGTATGACTTGAGATCTATACTTCACTATGACAGAACTTATCCATTTCTTAGGGATACAATTAAGAATTATTGTATGACACAAGGAATATTTGATACCAAATCAAGGTACAAGAAAATTCATAAGTCTGAAATAAATGAATGGAAAAACTGGTTAAGGGATCATTATCAATACAAATTATCTCAGACGAAATGGTTTCGATTAGTACCCCAAAAATGGGGAAATAAAGTAAATAAACATTATATAATTCAAAATAAAGATAAAGACTCAATAAAATTGGATTCATATAAAAAAGAAAAAGACCAATTAATTCATTACATGAAACAAAATCATAATTATGATGCAGTGGATTCATTAACGAGTCAAAAAGAAAAATTGAAAAAACACTACAGATATGATCTTTTATCACATGAATATATGAATTATGGGAATAAAGAGGACTCATATATTTATGAATCTACATTACAAGTAAATGGGAACCAAGAAATTCCATATAATTTATACACAATGAAAGCCGAATCATATTATATATTAATAACTATAGTTATTAATGATTACCTAGAGGAAGGATATATTGTCGATATGGATCAAAATATGAATAGAAAATATTTTGATTCTAGAATTCTTTGTTTTTCTATTAGAAAAAATATTGATATTGAAGCTTGGATCAATGCGCATATCGATACCAAGATTAATAAAAATCTTAAGACTGAAACTAATAATTATCAAAAACTTGAAAAAAAAAAACTTTTTGTTTTTGATTGGATAGGAATGAATGAAGAAAGATTATATCATAAGATATCAAATCCAGAACCTTGGTTCTTCCCAGAATTTGGGCTACTTTTTAATGCGTATAAAATTAAACCACAGATCATACCAATTCAATTACTTTTTTTAAATTTTTATTTCTATGAAAATCTTAGTCAATCTAATAACATTAACTTAAATCAAAAAAAGAATCCTCATATATCATCTAATCAAAAAGAATATCTTGAATTTGAAAATTCCAACCAAGAAAAAAATGAACAACAAGGCCAAGGAGATCTTAGATCAGATCTACGAAAAAAAAAAAAAAAAGATGTTGAAGAGAATCATACGAAATCAGAAATTAAAAAACATAAAAAGAAAAAACAATCCAAAAGCAATAAGGAAGCAGAACTCTATTTTTTCTTGAAAAAATATTTCCTTTTTCAATTAAGATGGGATGACTCCTTGAATCAAAGAATGATCGATAATATCAAGGTATATTGTCTCCTACTTAGACTAATAAATACAAAGGAAATTGTTATATCCTCGATTCAAAGAGGAGAGATGTGTCTGGATGTGATGCTGATTCAAAAGGATCTAGCTCTTACAGAACTAATAAAAAAAGGAATATTGATTATCGAACCAATTCGTCTATTTCTAGAAAGGGGTGTAAAATTGATTATATATCAAACCATAGGTATTTCATTGATCAATAAGAACCAAACTAATGGAAAATACCTAAAAAAAAGATATGTTGATAAGAAAAGTTTCGATAGATACATTGGACGATATAACAATATGCTTGCGAATGGAGACAAAAATCATTATGATTTTTTTGTTCCTGAAAATATTCTATCTCCTAGACGTCGTAGAGAATTAAGAATTCTAATTTGTTTCAATTCCTGTAATTGGAATGTTGTGGATAGAAATCCAGCATTTTGCAATGAAAACAAGATAAAAAACTACAGACAATTTTTGAATAAGCATCTTAATACAGATACAAATAAATTCACTAAATTCAAATTCTTTCTTTGGCCCAATTACCGATTAGAAGATTTAGCTTGTATGAATCGTTATTGGTTTGATACCAATAATGGCAGTCGATTCAGTATGTCAAGGATACATATGTATCCGCGATTCAGAATTATCTAATGATATATTTCCTATCTAATCAGATAATATGCGAGATATCTAGTAGATAAAAGCAAAAAAAAAATATACATATATCCTGTTACATTCTAGTACATGATACTTGATTAAATAGTGTATTCATATCCATTCAACTGGATCTAGGAGGAAATCCGCAGAATCTTTTTTTTTTTTTTTATATACAAAGAAATCATTCTCTTTCGTGAATGCAAAAATACCCTTTTCTATTTTCTATCTAATCAAATTTTCAATTCGATTTGGATGAAGTCAAAAAGTGGTATATGAATAAATCTAAATTTTTATCTGGTAGAGACAAAAATTACTGGCATAATAATTTATTATTTTTCCCGATCGGTAAAATCCACAAAAAAGAAAGAAAAAGATGAAAAAAATTTATGATCAAAAATTCATTCATCTCAGTTATTCCACAAGAAGAAAAAGAGAAAAACAAGGGATCTGTTGAATTTCAAGTATTCAGTTTCACCAATAAGATACGTAGACTTACTTCCCATTTAGAATTGCACAAAAAGGATTTTTTATCGCAAAGAGGTCTACGAAAAATTCTGGGAAAACGTCAACGACTGCTGACTTATTTGTCAAAGAAAAATGGAGTACGTTATAAGAAATTAATTGGTCAGTTGGATATTCGGGAACCAAAAACTCATTAATTAAAAAATTTCAAGATTCGTTTTGAATTTATTATTAGTTATGAGATTTTTCCTTTTAATGAAAAATTTAGGAAATAATGAATCGGGGAAGAAAAAATATGACTGTACCGGATACAAGAAAGGGTTTGATGATAGTCAATATGGGTCCTCACCACCCATCAATGCATGGTGTTCTTCGACTGATCGTTACTCTCGAGGGTGAAGATGTTATTGACTGTGAACCCATATTGGGCTATTTACACAGAGGAATGGAAAAAATAGCAGAAAACCGAACAATTATACAATATCTGCCTTATGTAACACGTTGGGATTATTTAGCTACTATGTTCACAGAGGCAATAACGGTAAATGCGCCAGAACAGTTGGGAAATGTTCAAGTACCCCAAAGAGCGAGTTATATAAGAGTAATTATGCTAGAACTCAGTCGTATAGCTTCTCATTTGTTATGGCTTGGACCTTTTATGGCGGATATTGGTGCACAGACTCCCTTTTTCTATATTTTCAGAGAGAGGGAATTACTATATGATTTATTTGAAGCTTCTACAGGTATGCGAATGATGCATAATTATTTCCGTATCGGAGGAGTAGCTGCTGATCTACCTTATGGATGGATAGATAAATGTTTGGATTTCTGCGATTATTTTTTAACCAGAGTTGCTGAATATGAAAAACTTATTACGCGGAATCCCATTTTTTTGGACCGAGTTGAAGGAGTGGGCATTATTGGTGGGGAGGAAGCAATAAATTGGGGCTTATCAGGACCCATGTTACGAGCTTCTGGAATACCATGGGATCTTCGTAAAGTTGATCATTATGAGTGTTACAATGAATTCGATTGGGAAGTCCAATGGCAAAAAGAAGGAGATTCATTAGCTCGTTATTTAGTACGAATAGGTGAAATGACGGAGTCCATAAAAATTATTCAACAGGCTATAGAAGGGATTCCGGGGGGGCCCTATGAGAATTTGGAAGTCCGACGCTTTGATTTTGATAGAGCAAAAAATTCTGAATGGAATGATTTGGAATATGGATTCATTAGTAAAAAACCTTCACCCAATTTTGAATTGTCGAAACAAGAACTTTATATGAGAGTAGAAGCCCCAAAAGGAGAATTAGGAATTTATATGATAGGAGATAATAGTGTTTTCCCTTGGAGATGGAAAATTCGTCCACCCGGTTTCATCAATTTGCAAATTCTTCCCCAATTAGTTAAAAGAATGAAATTGGCTGATATCATGACGATACTAGGTAGTATAGATATCATTATGGGAGAAGTTGATCGTTGAAATGATAATTGATATGACAGAAGTGCAAGCTATCAATTCTTTTTCTAGTTCGGAATCCGTAAAAGAAGTCTATGGACTCATATCGCTGTTTATCCCCATTTTGTCCCTTATATTAGGAATCATAATAGGGGTACTCGTAATTGTGTGGTTAGAAAGAGAAATATCCGCAGCGATACAACAACGTATTGGGCCTGAATATGCTGGCCCATTGGGAATTCTTCAAGCTATAGCGGATGGGACCAAATTACTTTTTAAAGAGGACCTTTTCCCATCTAGAGGTAATATTCGTTTGTTTAGTATTGGACCGTCTCTAGCGGTTATATCGATTCTACTAAGTTATTTAGTAATGCCCTTCGGGTATCGTCTTGTTTTAGCCGATCTCAGTATCGGTGTTTTTTTATGGATCGCCATTTCAAGTATTGCCCCTATTGGGCTTCTTATGTCAGGATATGGCTCGAATAATAAATATTCCTTTTCGGGTGGTCTACGGGCTGCTGCTCAATCTATTAGTTATGAAATACCATTAACTCTATGTGTGTTATCAATATCTCTACGTGCGATTCGTTGGAACATGAACTTTTTCCTTCTCTACTCGAAATAAAGAAAAGAGCTTGAACGTATTGAATAGATATTCCCCTTTTTATTTATCATTCGGATTGATGAGTTAAACCAGATAGTTATATGAGTGAAAGAAAACAGCCTCTAAATTCGCAGTAAGAAGACAAAATCTCATTCCCTATGTACAAGAATAAAATGGAAGTAAACATAAGATAAGCAGTGTAAACAGTTTACCCCAAGATTAGATTCTTTGATTAGTTATCATATCTTGAAGCGGGCACAAAAGATCAACTGTATGGAGTTTCCACTACTGTTTTGTATGTATTACCATACCTGGGATCAATCTAAAATAGTGGACGGTTAGAAACACTAAGGTACACAAAAGATTAGTAATGGAGATAGTTTTAGGTAGGAAAAAAGAGGTATTTCCACATAAAAAGAATCATAAGAAGGGCTTTAAGTTGGTAGAAATGATCAAGCAGTACTTCCTCACAATTCCGATCTAGAGTATGCTCCTATTCACTGATTAAGGGAATGACTATAAAGAACGAATTAATCCTTTTTTCGAAGTAGCTTCTTCTCAGAAAGAAGAACAGGAACAAAAGAAATGGAATACATACAATAATACAGACAATAAAAATATATATAGATAGAATAAGAAAAATGAAGAAAAAAAATATTTATTTTTTTTCTTCTATCCATACATATGGAATTCTTATCATGATTCATGAAATGAACTAGTCTCTAATTCTTTAATATCTATTGACATAACAAGTATTTTATTAAAGGATTAAGTTATTACTGAAACAAAGATAAATTTGAATTCTAAAGGATGAGAATGAGATCAATTCGGAAGTGTTTTTTTTCTTATTCTAGCAGACGGAATTTCATTGGTCTAATTTGGGATTATGTGACGTATCTTTATTCTTCTATTTACCTACAAAGATGTTGACGGAATCGGTCCTTACATTTATTTGTAACCATAGAGGAGCCGTATGAAGCTGAGGTCTCATGTACGGTTTTGGAATAGCGATAGGAACAGTGAGTGATGTTATTATCGACTATGATTATCTAATAGTTTAAGTACAGTTGATATAGTTGAGGCGCAGTCAAAATATGGTTTTTGGGGATGGAATCTATGGCGTCAACCTATAGGATTTATAGTTTTTCTAATTTCTTCTCTAGCAGAATGTGAGAGATTACCTTTTGATTTACCAGAAGCAGAAGAGGAATTAGTAGCAGGTTATCAAACCGAATATTCAGGTATCAAATACGGTTTATTTTACGTTGCTTCTTACCTAAATTTATTAGTTTCTTCATTATTTGTAACAGTTCTTTACTTAGGTGGGTGGAATTTATTTATTCCATACATATTCATTCCCGAGCTTTTGGTAAAAAATAAAATGGTTGTAGTCTTTGGAATGACAATTGGTATCTTTATTACATTAGTTAAAGCTTATTTGTTTCTGTTCATTTCTATCACAACAAGATGGACTTTACCTAGGATGAGAATGGATCAGCTATTAAATCTTGGATGGAAATTTCTTTTACCTATCTCTTTAGGTAATCTATTATTGACAACTTCTTTTCAACTTGTTTCACTATAAATAATAGAATATGATAACGATATTCTAGATTCCTAACCTTTCTCAAACAAGAAAAAGAAACATCACTTTATTCATGGATATCTAATATGTTCCCTATGGTGACTGGGTTCATAAATTACGGTCAACAAACAATACGAGCTGCAAGGTACATTGGTCAAAGTTTTATAATTACCCTATCTCACACAAATCGTTTACCTGTAACTATTCAATATCCTTATGAAAAATCAATCGCATCAGAGCGTTTCCGTGGTCGAATTCACTTTGAATTTGATAAATGTATTGCTTGTGAAGTATGTGTTCGTGTATGTCCAATAGATCTACCCGTTGTTGATTGGAGATTAGAAAAAAATATAAAAAAAAAACAATTGCTTAATTACAGTATTGATTTTGGATTCTGTATATTTTGTGGTAACTGTGTCGAGTATTGTCCAACAAACTGTTTATCAATGACTGAAGAATATGAACTTTCCACTTATGATCGTCACGAGTTGAATTATAATCAAATTGCTTTGGGACGATTACCGATGTCAGTAATTGGAGATTACACAATTCAAACAGTTTTGAATTGGACTCAAATCAAAATAGACAAGAATAAACTACCTGATTCGAGAACGATTACCAATTACTAAGATTTTGTTTTAATATAGAACTTTTTTTCATTTTGGTTGATTAGTAACTCTTAATACTAACTATAATATAACCATTTAGTATTGAGAATTATTGTTTGATTTAAGCTGAAAATACATTTTCCTCATAATTTATTTCGGAATAAACAATTTGAATTACTCTTTTTCGAATAAAAATAGGAATAAGATTAAATTCAATTAGAAACATTTCATATACAAGAAAAAATAGAGTAACCCTTTTTCTGAATCATTCAGTAAGGTCATGAAATATTTCGACTTATTTATCTCTTATTTTATACATAATGGATTTACTTGGACCAATACATGATATTCTTGTAATATTTCTGGGATCAGTTCTTATATTAGGGGGTTTGGGAGTAGTATTACTTACCAATCTAATTTATTCTGCCTTTTCATTGGGATGGGTTCTTTTTTGTATATCCTTATTCTATATTTCATCAAACTCCTATTTTGTAGCTGCTGCGCAGCTCCTTATTTATGTGGGAGCCATAAATGTCTTAATTATATTTGCTGTAATGTTCATAAGTGGTTCAGAATATTCTAATGATTCCCATCTTTGGACCATTGGGGATGGGGTCACTTCAGTGGTTTGTACAAGTATTTTTTTTTCACTAATTACTACTATCCCAGATACATCATGGTACGGGATTATTTGGACTACAAGATCAAACCAAATTATAGAACAGGACCTAATAAGTAATGTTCAACAAATTGGGATTCATTTATCAACAAATTTTTATCTTCCGTTTGAACTTATTTCGATAATTCTTTTAATTTCTTTAATAGGTGCAATTACTATGGCTCGTCAATAATAAATACTTAGAATTTCAAATTCTAAATCAAATAAAAAATAGAAAGGTTTTCGTTAAATTTATTGCCAATACCCTCTTTTCTTTTGTAATTGTTCTATTTTAGTCAAGTGAATCAGTTGAATTGTTATTCGTATTGAAATTTGATGAGGAATTAGTCAATGATGTTCGAACATGTACTAGTTTTGAGTGTATATTTATTTTCTATCGGTATCTATGGATTGATCACAAGTCGAAACATGGTTAGAGCACTTATGTGTCTTGATCTTATACTAAATTCGGTTAATATTAATCTCGTAACATTTTCTGATTTATTTGATAGTCGACAATTAAAAGGAGACATTTTCTCAATCTTTGTTATAGCTGTTGCAGCTGCTGAAGCAGCTATTGGTCTAGCTATTGTTTCGTCGATCTACCGTAACAGAAAATCAACTCGTATCAATCAATCCAACTTGTTGAATAATTAGTAGCAATAATAATAAATAACCATATAAATAAAGACATATTAAGACATATATATAATATTTATTGTATAATTTAGAATTTATCTATATAATATATTCATATTGATCTGATTAACCAATTTGAATTCGCATGTGCTATGACCACGTTTGTGAAAAGTCAGAATTTCTTAGCCCTTTCCTATGAACAGATTTAGAAATATTAATCCATCTTTAGATGGATTAATAAAATTTGATAAACCACTGATTCGTCTGGTGTTTATAATATTATAATATAAATATATGATTCATTTACTATGGATTTTACCAGACCAGATCGAAAAGTTTTATGTTCAAAACTGGAATTTGTAGACCCAATGTCGCATTCAGTAAAAATTTATGATACATGTATAGGGTGTACTCAATGTGTACGAGCCTGTCCCACAGATGTATTGGAAATGATACCTTGGAATGGATGTAAAGCTAAACAAATTGCTTCTGCGCCAAGAACCGAGGACTGTGTAGGTTGTAAGAGATGTGAATCTGCTTGCCCAACAAATTTTTTGAGTGTTCGTGTTTATTTATGGCATGAAACAACTCGGAGCATGGGTCTATCTTATTGATACGTTACAAAAAACTCCACTTGAATCATTTGATTCCTTTTTACCGACAAAAACCCGTACTCGATAAAATATATTATTCCGAGCACGGGTTTTTCTGGTCAAAGCGTATCTTGTCTTTATCACGAGTTATTTTCCTTGGTTAACAATAATTGTCGTTTTACCAATATTTGCAGCTTCTTCCATTTTTTTTCTCCCCCATAAAGGGAATAAGGTCTTTCGATGGTATACTACTTGTATTTGTTTAATAGAACTCCTCCTAACAACCTATGTATTCTGTTATCATTTCCAATTGGATGATCAATTAATCCAATTGGAGGAGGATTTCAAATGTATAAATATTTTTGATTTTCACTGGAGACTGGGAATCGATGGACTTTCCATAGGACCCATTTTACTAACAGGATTTATCACTACTTTGGCAACTTTAGCGGCTTGGCCAGTTACTCGAAATTCGCGATTGTTCTATTTACTAATGTTAGTAATGTATAGTGGTCAAATAGGATTATTTTCTTCTCGAGACCTTTTACTTTTTTTCATCATGTGGGAGTTAGAATTAATTCCTGTTTACTTACTTCTATCTATGTGGGGGGGAAAGAAACGTTTGTATTCGGCTACAAAGTTTATTTTGTACACTGCAGGGGGTTCTGTTTTTCTCTTAATAGGAGTTTTAGGTATGGGTTTATATGGTTCCAATGAACCAACATTAGATTTTGAAAGATTAGCTAATCAATCATATCCTGTAGCATTGGAAATAATATTCTATTTTGGTTTCCTTATTGCTTATGCTGTCAAATCGCCGATTATACCCCTGCATACATGGTTACCAGATACCCATGGAGAAGCACATTACAGTACATGTATGCTTCTAGCTGGAATCTTATTAAAAATGGGAGCATATGGATTGATTCGAATTAATATGGAATTATTACCCCACGCTCATTCTCTATTTTCTCCCTGGTTGGTGATAGTTGGAACGATACAAATAATCTATGCAGCTTCAACCTCTTTCGGTCAACGCAATTTAAAAAAGAGAATAGCCTGCTCCTCCGTATCTCACATGGGTTTCATAATTATAGGAATTGGTTCTATAACCGACACAGGACTTAATGGGGCTATTCTACAAATACTCTCTCATGGATTTATTGGTGCTGCACTTTTTTTCTTGTCGGGAACGAGTTGTGATAGAATACGTTTTGTTTATCTAGACGAAATGGGTGGGATATCTCTTCCAATGCCAAAAATATTTACTATGTTTAGTAGTTTCTCGATGGCTTCTCTTGCATTGCCGGGAATGAGTGGTTTTGTTGCCGAATTAGTAGTATTTTTGGGGATAATTACCAGTCCAAAATATCTTTTAATGCCAAAAATTCTAATTACTTTTGTAATGGCAATTGGAATGATATTAACTCCTATTTATTTATTGTCTATGTCACGTCAGATGTTCTATGGATACAAGTTATTCAATGTCCCAAACTCCCTTTTTGTAGATTCTGGACCGCGAGAACTATTTGTTTCGATCTGTATCTTTTTACCCGTAATAGGTATTGGTATTTATCCGGATTGCGTTTTCTCACTATCAGTTGATAAAATAGAAGGTATTTTATCTAATTATTTTCATAGATAGTTTTCATTAATGAGAAAGTATTATAATTCTGTGGTTTTCATTTACTATTTTTTATTCCCCATACAATGAAAAAAAGTGAATTCAAATTGTAATTAGATACATCTCGAGTTTTGGAGAACCACTTCCATAGTTCTCCAAAACTCGCACAAACTTTCATTATATATGGCCTGATATTCTTATCTTATGTATTTCTTTGTATTCTTTTTATGTTTATGTAATTTATTCAATTAGATTGTAATGTGAATGAACCATAACTATGTAGACCTATTCCTAATAGATTGATCCCAAAATAGCATATCCAAATTATAAGAAATCCTATAGAAGCTACAAGTGCTGGATTGGTACCTTGAAAATGGATATTTATTCTAATATGCGAATAAATCGCGAATATGGTCCAAGTAATAAATGCCCAAGTTTCTTTGGGGTCCCAATTCCAATAGGATCCCCATGCCTCATTAGCCCATACTGCTCCCGAAAGTATGCCCATGGTTAAAAAAATGAACCCTAAACTAATGATACGATAAGTCCAATAATCCAAACGCTGAGTCAATTGATATTTGTAATAATTTCGAAATGAAAGAAAAGAGGTGTTTTTAAAAACACTTCTTTTTTTATTCAAATATTCGGTCTCAGCAAAGAAAAATGACTTAATTAATAAATTTTTCCTTTTAGAAAAAATATCCATGTTTTTTCGAAATGTAATAACTAAAAGAGCGACTGATAATAATGATCCGCATAAAAGAGTTGCATAGCTCAATAACATCATACTTACGTGCATCATTAACCATTGAGATTTTAGAGCAGGTACTAATATTGCAGATTGTCGCATTTCAGTTGAAAGACATGACGTGACGAAGCCTTGAGTAAAAATAACACTTGGTACGGTTATTACGCTTAAATCATTTTTATAATTCCTAAGATAGGGAATCATATGAATAATGGAGAAACTCCACGAAAGAAAAATTAATGATTCGTATAAATTACTTAACGGAAAATGCCCCGAATAAATCCATCGAGTAATTAATAATCCTGTTATAGAGAAAAAAGTGGATATTATCCCTTTTTCCGACGAATCACATAATCCTGCAATTTTGGGGATTAATAAGGTCATCAAATGAATCGTAATCACAATTGAAATGATCGAAAAAGAGATATGAGTTAATATATGTTCTAAAGTCACAAATATCATAAAAAAGGTCCCATTGCCAAATGGAAATCAGGAATTAAATATATTATAGAATGAATCTATTCTGCCCTTTTATGGGATGCCGCCACTCGGACTCGAACCGAGATGCTCTAGCACTGCTTCCTAAGAGCAGCGTGTCTACCGATTTCACCATGGCGGCTTGGCTTACTTGAAATAATAATAGTCGATTCATGTTGAATCGTCGAGATTCGACGATTCAACATGGATCATGGATCGATGAATAAATACTCGTGTCTAGTCTAAATTAGACATATATATTTTATTTGAATGCTCAATCAATGATCTATCGTCATAGGGTTCAGTTTTAACAATCAATTTTCACGTCCTATTAAATTTTTCCGTAACAGTTAGAACTGGATAGTTTTGCTCTCATATGAGATATAGAACTCAGAATGGAATCGTCTTTTTTTTATCTTTTTTTGATGATTTTGTTCATGGATACAAAAAAAATGGATTTTAGTAACGAACAAAATCAAATAACTATACCTACTATTTCATATGTATCACAATTTCATCATTAAATCAAGAAATTTTTCTAACAATTTCGATACCTTACTTATTATTATTAAATATTACTATTCCCTATTGTGTAAATAATTCTACATTTATGATAACATATTTCTCAAATCAATTAGGTTTTGGGGCTAGGCATATAACAAAAGAATTTCAATCTCTATTACAATTGTACTTTTTCCAATTTATTCGATTTTTCTATTGAAAAAAGTACAATTGATAGGAAAAAAACAACCATCTCATGAATTAAATATATATATACTCTAATGAAAATAAAAAATAATACTTAGAACCCCGTAGCATCTGTCTATTGCTAATTCTTTTGTCTATAGACAGAATTATTACTATAGATAAAAGACAAAAGAATTGGTATTCCACATACCGCAACAGTTATTATTAACTAATATGCAAGAATTCATTAGTTAATGTGAATCATTCATCTTAAAAAGTTTAAATTTTTGCGTGTTGTGTGTATTCAAATTATTCCAGGGCTTTATTATTTTTTTGTTGCACAAAAAAACTTTTTGAATGCCTAGTAGAAATTGATTTAGCTAAAGAAAAAGCTTTTATTGCAGCTAAATACCCCCTTTTCTTCCAAATATTTCTACGAATACGTTTTTTTGATATAGAAGTGCGTTTTTTTGGAACCGCCATTAAAAAAAAAGTTACTAATTTTTATTGTTCTATGTGAAAGACATGTATTGTTCAAAAAAAAATAGATTGTTCTTTCTTTTTATCTATACTTATTGCACCAATAATAGTTTTATTTTCGTTTTTTTTTTTTCATTTTCATAAAACATTTCATAACATACAAATATATAATAATAAATCATAGATAAATTCTATATAACTATATAAATATATACATATATATCATATAACATATCGTATTAACACTGGTTAATACTTGGTTAATACTAAAGTAGTTAAACAAAAGATTCCCTGGATCTTAATAAACAAAAGTTTTACTTATTAGATTTGAAGCCAGTTAATAAAATTCGTAACATTTCAAATAAATTAACTAAAATAACTAGGTTTTTCATTTTTTTGAGTCGAGTTATTAGTGGTCAATATGATCCATATTCGAATCAAATATCAAATACTGTTTTGGTGTAACTTTTTCTTTACTTAAATTTAGTATATACTAGTAGTATGATTCCAAATTTCATATTTTGTATCTTAATTAAGTATCTATCTTTAATATTGAGCAGTAATATTTTCTTAGTTATTTGATCATATTATTTGCTATTTGCTTTGCCAACCGATTGTAATTTTTTTTATTGTTCCCTTGGAATAATTGGTGAATTGAAAACAATTAAATTTTCAATTTATAAAATATAAAATAAGAGAAAAATTCGAATTTCTTTTTTTATGGAACATACATATCAATATGCGTATATAATACTCTTTCTTCCACTTCCAGTTACTATGTCAATAGGATTTGGACTTCTGTTTGTTCCGACAGCAACAAAAAATATTCGTCGTATGTGGGCTTTTGTTAGTGTTTTACTGCTAAGTATGGTTATGGGGTTTTCGGTCAATCTGGCTATTCAGCAAATAAATGGAAGTTTTATCTATCAATATCTATGTTCTTGGACCATCAATAATGATTTTTCCTTAGAGTTCGGATACTTGATCGATCCACTTACTTCTATTATGTCATTACTAATTTCTACTGTTGGAATCATGGTTCTTATGTATAGTGACAATTATATGTCTTACGATCAGGGATATCTGAGATTTTTTGCTTATATGAGTTTTTTCAATACTTCCATGTTGGGATTAGTTACTAGTTCCAATTTGATACAAATTCATATTTTTTGGGAACTAGTGGGAATGTGTTCCTATTTATTAATAGGTTTTTGGTTCACACGACCTATTGCAGCAAGTGCTTGTCAAAAAGCTTTTGTAATTAATCGTGTAGGTGATTTTGGTTTATTATTAGGAATCTTAGGTTTTTATTGGATAACAGGTAGTTTAGAATTTAGAGATTTGTTCGAAATAGTTAATAACTTGATCCATAATAATGGGGTCAATTTAAAATTTGCTATTTTATGTGCCTGTTTATTATTTCTTGGTGCAGTTGCTAAATCCGCACAATTTCCCCTTCACGTGTGGTTACCTGATGCTATGGAGGGACCTACTCCCATTTCGGCTCTTATTCATGCTGCTACTATGGTAGCAGCCGGAATTTTTCTTGTAGCACGACTTCGTCCTCTTTTTATAGTCATACCTTACATAATGAATCTCATTTCTTTAATAGGTATAATAACACTATTATTAGGAGCTACTTTGGCTCTTGCTCAAGGAGACATTAAAAGAAGTTTAGCCTATTCGACAGTGTCTCAATTGGGTTATATTATGTTAGCCCCAGGTATAGGTTCTTATCGAGCTGCTTTATTTCATTTGATCACTCATGCCTATTCTAAAGCTTTATTGTTTTTGGGATCCGGATCTATTATTCATTCAATGGAACCCGTTGTTGGATATTCGCCGGATAAAAGTCAGAATATGGTTCTTATGGGTGGTTTAAAAAAATATGTTCCAGTTACAAGAATCACGTTTTTATTAGGTACACTTTCTCTTTGTGGTATTCCACCTCTTGCTTGTTTTTGGTCCAAAGATGAAATTCTTACTGATAGTTGGTTGTATTCACCAATTTTCGCAATAATAGCTTATTTCACAGCAGGATTAACCGCATTTTATATGTTTCGAGTGTATTTACTTACTTTTGATGGCTGTTTGCGCGTTCATTTTCAAAATTATAGTAGCACTAAGCGTAGCTTGTTCTGTTCAATGTCTGTATCTCTATGGGGTAGAGAACCACTTAAAATAGACAATGAAAATTTACCTTTCTTAATCTTAAAAAGAAATATTAATAATAAGGTATTCTTTTTTTCATTTTTTTCAAAGGGTACATATAAAAATAAAATTTATAATAATGTAATAAATCGGATGCAATACTTTCGTACGTACTTTCAAAATAAATACACTTACATGTATCCTCATGAATCGGAAAATACTGTGCTATTTCCTCTGCTTGTATTAGTACTATTTACTTTGGTCGTTGGATTAATAGGAATTCCTTTTGATCAAGGAGTAATATATTTTGATATATTATCGAAATGGTTAACTACATTGACAAACCCTTTCCAAAAGAATTCTGTGGATTGGTACGAATTTTTGACGAATGCTATTTTTTCAGTAAGTGTATCCCTTTTCGGACTATTCATAGCATCCATTTTCTATGGGTCTGTTTATTCATCTTTCCAGAATTTGAACTTAATCAATTTTTTTGTAA